TTTTTATTGAAGAAAGAAGGACTCGTAGGAAGGCCCTTCTTATCGCCCATTTTGGCCATCAAAGAATTAAAGGTAAGTTTCTTTATCCATCTTTTAAGCGGAGCTTTGATTACAAGAGAACCGTTCACTCCGATTGACACGACCAACCCCAAGATAAGGATTTTTTTTCGTTTTTCTCGAATCAGTTCTTCCGACGTTTGCGAGAGCTTAAGGTCATTCAGTGACCTATGAAAAAATTGTTTAAATCTGAGATACACTTTGTCAGAGTTTCTCCCGCGTTTGATAGCAATGATCATGTCATCGGCATACCTAACATAACCAATCCTCTCTTGCTTTTTGATAAAGGAAAGCATTCGTGTATCGAATTCGTGCATGAATAGATTCATCAGCACGGGGGAAAGGGAGCAGCCTTGAGGTATGCCTTTTGTGTGATTTGAATAATTATTCCCCTTCTTGTCTAGGATTGGCGTTTGAAGGAAATCTAATAGAAGATCACATAAAAGTGGATTTTCCTTACCTAAATGGGATTGAAGAACTGAGATTAGGAGCCCGTGATCTATGTTGTCGAAACACCCTACAATATCAGACTTAATCACTCTATCAACCGGGCCCCAGCTATGAATCTGAAGAAAGAAGGTAATAGCTCCTAGACCTTTTCTGAATCCATGTGAGCAAGCTAGGAAGATGTCTTCAAAAACAAGATTCAATAAATGGGAAAGAGAGTCCATCACGATGATATCCACTTTCTTTGGTTGAGTAATGGGCCGGAACTGACCCGGCTTATTTGGTTTGGGAATAAATGATCTGTACATGGCGGAGAACCTGAAAGTTGAGTTTTTTAATGCTTCCTTCATTTCTTCCAATTGACTCTTGGACACCACTTCCTTATACTCGTTCTCTGTTTCCCAAAGATAATCGACTATTTTAACTAACTTTTCTATCAAATCCGTCTTTTTCATGCAAATATCTTCTTCTCTTAGAAGAGTTAACAGATCTTTCTTTTCCATTACACACACACACCTTCTTCGATACCTCTCGTTATTCCCGTTTCCCAAAAAGAGGGAAATCCACAAAGGGGCTATGGGAATCGAACCCAATTCTTTCCGGCATTGAACCCCCATGAATCTCATTATTCTCAAGAGAAGGAGTTCCGGGGGGGGGCTGGGCCTCAGTACACTGAAGACCAACTCAATCTCGATTCTCTGAAGCAGCAAACTCTCAAAAAAATGAATTGACCAATTGACGACGCTCCTCATTCATTATAACGATATTTGATAAATTCTATTGTTTAACCACGAAGAGTGTATCTGACGGAGACACTCGCTAGATCTAGTTAGAGTTCCTCGGCGAATCGTCTCTTTCTTAATGAAATATCTGTCTAGCCCTTATCCTGCTAACGACGCCCTTCTTATCTACGAAATTGACCCTTCCTTTCCTTCCCCAGCTTTGAGTGAAGTTCCTTCCATCAACAGTTAAGTCATTAGTACCAGAGCCTATTCTTTCAATTGTGCAATCAGTTCTTCCACTTGGCTCAATAGCCGGAGATGAAATAGCGAAGGTTACGTTCACATTTCTAAGCGCGGTTCTTCCTCCATCAGATCAGGCATAATCAACAGGAGAGAGCCAAGCAAGGTTTACGAGAGCAGCGGATGATTTCACAATTACCCAAACTCGAGCAAGGGTAGCAACGGTTACTGATTACCTGACTGAACCACCAGGAGCTTCTTCTATGGCATCAATGCCATTCTCTGTCCATCAATCCGATTTCATTAATCAATCGAAATCTTTCATTTTCTCGGGAATTTTGGTTGTTCTTCGCCTTACCGAGTTGATAACATCTACACCGGAAACAAGAACTCTACCAACGGTTATTGCCAACAGTTCCTACGTTCACAGCTCTTATTTTTCCAACAGCTAGGCCATCCAAGGGGAGGGATGACAGCCCTAGCCCTGCTAACTTCACTCTTATGATGATTCAATTGCTTACACCGGCTACTGGTTGAGCTGCTACGAAAGCAGTTACCTTTCTTACAGCAGGGCAGATGATTTCACAGTTAGCAAATCTTTCTTCTGAACTCTCACAAAAGAGCTTACTCTCTTTCGAAAGACCGGATACGGTTAGATCTAATTCTAGCACAACCGATTCCTCTTCTGCCTTTTGACTCTCTCCTGCTCGAAAATGAACTCAATCTTATATGTAGTATTCCCCTCGTTTCATGGTTTATATATCCTCCAAGAGCGCTTATTCTCCATCAATTGCGATAATGCCGCATCTAAGAGCCTATTCATGTGCAGCCTACTCGGATTAAGGAAAATCCGGTGCAGTGCTTGATAAACTTTCGATGCCCGCCTAATGTGCTTCTAGCTGGAAGCAGCCAATCCAATCCCATTAAAGGATATTTAACCCTTAGGGCGGATCCTCCTCTCTCTACTGGGATTGACTCGCTTAGAAGGAGTCCCATTCCTTTGGCAAAGGCCCTAACTACAGCTCTGAGTAACTCCTTGTCTCATTGATCCAAGTCATCAAGGAAAGACAGTGACGATCGGTACGAAAGGGAGGCATACTAGCAGGGGATTCGTACTAAGAGCGGTTATGTAGCAGGGGATGCGTTAAAGAGCCGTTATGTAGCATCTGAGAACAAGAAAGCAGACATGCACACGAAAAGACTTGCAAGAGTAAGGTAAGGCTTGACTTTACTAGTCCTCTCGCTACGACCCTTACTCTTATAACGGGTTACACATGCCACCCGCTTGCTTCGCTTCAAGTTTGAATGCCCAAGGTTTAGAATCCATGTACAGTCCCAGTCACGAAGAAGCAGTCCCGTCCTCTCTTAATGAGATATCTCTATCTGTCTCGTCTTATCCTGCAAACCGCTTATTGGACAAGGCAAGAAAAGCCTAAACCGTGCGTACCCCTTACTCGTACAAAAACGATTTCATTGGCTTAATGGCAGCAGTAAGAGCGCATTCCTTGTCCGATTCTTTACTATGGATTCATGTGTCAAACAGCTCCTTCTCGGCATCAAGACCGACCCGTCGAAAACAGCCTAACAAGGCAAGGCAAGAACAGTAGATATTCCCCCAACAGGGCATTCGTGAACAAGAGGGCATTCCCTCACAGCTGATTCTCAAGCAGCTTCTTCTTGAACTTCCCCTTCTTCCTTAAAAAGGAAAATCGTCCGCTGAAGGCCTAGAGAGAGGAACAACCCCAGACGCGAAAACAACTCGAAAGGCGAATCTATTTCAATCTACAATCCCAGACGCGACAGCAACCTAAAACGCGACATTCCTTGGGATCAGACATTGGTACCCCATCTCAATCCCCAATCGTCTGGTATCCCTTTCTCCCTTTTCTCTTTCTGCAAGAAATCGTCCTCATCGAATTGTCCGCATGCGAATCCTTATCCTCAAAATAGCGTATTCGTGGTATTCTCTTCCCAACAGCTTATTCTATTCCGAATTCCTACTCAATGTAGTGCACTCGCTCGCCTTCGGGTGAGGGAAGAGTTCGTAGCTTCCTAACTTGCCGAAGATAAGGTATTCATTAAAGCAGTAATCATCGAAGGCATACCGATACCGAAAGAGTAAAGGTCAAAAGTCTCCGGGTTAGAGTCACCAAGAAAGCAAGCCGGGAAGGCATAGAGTCGACGCAGTCAAGCAGGAAATCCCGTAATCGACGGCAGCATACTCAAAAGTACAGGCAGAAGGCGCGCTAATCAAATCCTCTCTTTCAACTCTATCCCTTCTTGGTCCCAGCTAACCAAGCTCATTCCCAGCTCCCTATGAGCTCAGAGTCGCTAACGCTAAGAGGAATCAGAGCTTATTCCATCATTCCCATAGTCACAAGGGAAACCGAACCCAAGTGAAGTTAAGCCGAGTCCTTTTCTTCCTTTGCTACCGGGCATTCACTGCCGGTCACTCCTAAATCTACCGGGAGCCTGGTATGGACTGCTAAATCGATTCCTCTTAGCTTGGCTACTTTACCTTTACTATACTACGATATCACCAGATTAGCAAGAAAAGCTTTCCCTGTGACCTGGTTCAAGCTTTGTTTTGACTTCAAGCAGAGAGAAAGTTCGAAGATCAGGATCAGGATTTGATTGAAAAGAAATCTCCTCAGCATTCAATGAAAGTGGGTCTATCGATACAAGTGGTAAGACCGAGAATTCAGCATCCAAGACCTGGCCGATGGCTACTTCAAATTCAAGTGCCACTTATCTTAACACAACTCGGGCTAATCGACTCCCAGCCTAGCTAGACCTGGTGAAAGCAATCAAGCCAAAGCAACACTTATTCCTTCAACGGCAAGAGCTGCAGATGAAATAGCAGTGGTTATGCCGACATTTCCCCTTATCTTATTTATTCCGATCCGGATTCCATTCTTTCGGTTAGGACTCTTTAAGAAGAAGCAGCTCTTTCATCCGCATCTGGTGGAGGAAGGGGAGAAGGAAGAAGTCTTACCTGAGTAAGCCTTAGGCCTTAGGGGAGTAACTTTCCGACCCGGGTTCCATGATTAAGGAGTTTGAGTGAACACCCGGTGAAATGGATTTAGGAAAGCACGTGCCATCCTCACCTTAATTAAGAAAGACCAGGCGAGATTTAGCTGTTGGAAGAATAGGACCGGCTATTGAAAAATTGACGTAGAAAGAGGCATTCAAGAAGCTGCGATTGCTCTTGTCGACTCTTCATGGCATGGTTGGCCGGGAATGAGAACAAAAGGAGTAAGCGGTCCTCTCGCTTGGTCAGCTCTTGGCCAATCTCTGCATTCGAGCGATTCGCGCCATCCTTGGTTCTGGCTCTAGTTGTCGGACTAGGAGCAGCTATATCATCCGCAGCAGATCTTATAGAAGAAGAAGGATGCTTTTGGACGTCTTTCCTTGGCACGAAGGCTCATCGATCTTGCCTTGGTGTTGACCCGAGGAGCGGTAGACGAGGCTTTCTCTGTTCACGACTCCGGTGATATTGAATCAGCCCTTTGGCTTTAGCTGGGCACCTTGGCACTAGGATGTGAAGCTGTGAACAAATAGTCTCTTGTCCCTTGTTAGACTGCTCTGGCTCGGTACTGTGTCGATTGGGTCTGAGGGTTGTTCCATCCACTTGGTCTTCTTTGTACCGTACCCAGAGAAAGGAGAAGATCGAATTAGCTCTGGTTCCGCAAAGACAAGAATTAGCTCTGCTAAGGAATCGAAAGCATCCAATCCGCTAAGAGCAGAAAATCACATAAATAAGGTATATAGCACCCTACCTTGCTCAGAGAGAGGCAAAGAGAAAGCAAGATAGCTGGCATTTTCACTCAAGAGTGAAAGTTAGATCCATTCGCGCCCAGAGGCAGAGCAAAGAAGGCCTTAGATCTTTGCTTGACAGTCGAGTCGGAGTAGCTCTTTTCGAACAAAGAAGAAACTGGCTAAGATTCAATTGACCTATATAGCCACCAGTTCAACTAAAGGAAGTCGCTTACGGGCTTAAGGCAGCTAGGGACTCTGGGGCGAGAAGAAGCTTTTCCCGCATTCCTGTTGATGCAGAGATCAGACGAGAAGGCCCATCTCTTTACTAGAATCCGATGTGATAGAAGGAGCTGCTCTAGCTTAAGCTTAAGTTGATCCTTACTTAATAGAATAGCCGAACGAATTAGCCATAGAGCTCATCCCCGGTGAAATAGTTGATGATTTCTTGATTGTTGACTAAACTGCCCTTTCTCTGATTCCCCTTGCCGACTCTGAACTAACTCATGCTTGAATGTGAACAACCGATAGCACGGAAAGCAGCATTCTACTGATTTGATTACCTTCTTCCCTTCCAACGATTATAGTAGGAATTCTCTCTCGAACCCTAGAACCTTTGGGCTAGGAACCCGAGAAAAGCGAATGTTCAAAGCTTTCAGCGGGCTAGAGTCGTCTTCTTGCTGTTGTTGAATGTGAAGTTGTGATCAGCTTAGCAGTAAAGAGCTCTTGTTTAGCGAAAGTCGTATTCGGATTCTGCTTGAGCGGCCTTCTCTCTCTGAGTTACGGCAAAGGTAGTTCGGTAAGCCTCGTCATCTAGTATGACCGAAGCATTAGCCCTGTCTCTATCCTTGGGCTAAGGGCCCATAGACTGGACTTACTGCGGTGAAGTAGCTTAGGATGATTAAACCGTACCTGATGACTTTCGGACTTTCTTCTTTTCTGTTAGCACGCATCCAGTGACCGATGAATCTGTTGTCGGAATAAGCGTAAGCGCAGCAAGAGAATTCGCTGCTTTTGTGCCAACCTTCTCGCCTAGAAGCTAGAAGGAATCAGTCTTAAGGGGGGCGATTGGGACGTGGACATCAAGGTCTTTATGAGTGACTACCCTAAGAAATCAGACTTATGCTCAGTTCTCTTGTTCTTGTTTCATAAGCAAATGCGGCAACCTGGTGGTATAGTGAGCTCTCTCTCTGGATGTTGCTTCAGTCATTGATAGAGAGGAATCACCTAGCCTAGCATTAGACTAGACTAGCTAGCCCTCCTTGGGCAGATTGCTTTTCATAGCGTAGTTTCGTAGCTTTGCTCCGGGAAGGAGACTTGCCTTATCAGATGCGGGATTACCTGTTGATGCGGTAGATGAGGTCTTTGCTTTTCCTGCTGAAGAATGAGTTGTTAGCCTTACAGAATGCGCTGCACATCTATCATTCTATAGTAATGTCGGCTCTCCCGCTGTTGGTGGTTTAGTTGTAGTAAGAGCGGTAGGATTAAGATTAGGAGATTGATTGAGTGAAGTAGGGTTCGGTGAAATATTAAATAGAAGTAGGACATCCTTTATAAAGGAAAGTATGCCAGAACTCGTAGCCTTGTTGAAATAGTCTCCTCTTTCTTGTCTTTCTTCTCCCCTAAGAGGAAGAAGTCTCGTCTCGAAAAGACCAATTGAAGCTTTTCTCTTCCGGCTCTGAAAGAATAGGACTTATTATACCATGAACGGACTCCTTGTCAGGAAGAGATAGAGATGGGGCTTTCCTGGCTTCTCTCTTTCGCCTTCTCGATGCGGGTCTTCATTGGGCACTAGTTGCGCACTAGCTCTTCGGTGTGAATAAAAAAGTGTCAAGTGATGGAGTCTTTCGGAGGTGTGGCTAGCTCTGGGTCAGCTGTAAACTCTTGTTCAAGGAGCGAGTGCTCACATCGACTGGCTTCCTGTGTGTCAGGAATTGCTATGTGAATGGGATTCTGTACTGGTGGTGCTGGTCCTGGATCAACAAAAACAACTGAACCAACGGCTTAATCTGCCGAATATACTGAATCTACTGACTTACCACCTACTGACTTTCCAACTGCTGCTGGGTCTAAAACTGGAAGGTATGCGTAGCGGGATAGCTATGGCTCTTGAACAGGATCAGAATATCGATCCCAAACATCATTATCTCTATTACGAGCATCTGTTGGATCCGCATCTCGATCTCGACAAAAACCGGTGGGCCTCGCTCTCGATCAACCGAATACACATCTGCTGTACCGACTACTGGTTCTGGATCTACATCTTACTATAGGCCACCATAATCCTTTAAGTGAGTGGCTCTTCAATTTCCCCACTTCGACTCCGTACCTCACTTCCCAATTTACTATCTTGCATAGGCCACCTTTGAGTACTGAATTTATTCACTTTTACAGGGGTGAGGCAGGGCAGAAAAAAGGCACTTGGCTTGTTGGCTTGACTGGACTTGGCTTACCCCAATGGCTTTTATATCTTTACCGTGCTTAGATCTCTCTCTTTATAACACATATAATATATAACTTGCCTTATGACTTGAAACGAAGTCTTTCACTCACATCAAGTTAGGGTTCGTCACTTCACGTACCTCTCCTATCGGTCGAGTCACTTAACGTACCTAGAATTGATGGGAACATTCTTCATCACAAAACATTTCCTTCCACGTTCCAGCCCAGCATTTCTACATAATTTTCGCAACCATATTACTTCTTTACAAGCTTGAGTAGCTGCCCCATGTACTCAACTTCAGGGCTCGACAATGCCATGCCACCACCGGTTGTCTCTTGCTCATTCAACTCGCAACTCCTCCAAATAGGCTAAACTCATAGCCACTAGTGGATCATCAACTATCTATATCTCCAGCCCAATCTGCATCTACAAATCCATGGACATAAATTAGCCGCTTCATATTTTATGGGTCAATTGATCACCCTGACAGCAAATTGCATAGTCAAAGTGCCACATAGGTATCCAAAATTCTCTTCACCACCAAAACCATCCAATGTTCTTCTTCTGGATTTGCCATGACCCTGCTAACAACTCCCACTACATGGGAAATATAAGGGGCTTATATAAACCATTGCATACATGAGAGAACCAATCGCATTTGCATGAAGCACCTTAGCCACGCCATGTGCTTTGTTTCATCTTCTATTTTAGGACACATGGTTATACTTAAAGCTTTACTCCAACTGGGATTGGTGTCCGAACAGGTTTGCAATCTTGCATTCTAAACCAACTAAGTATATCATCAATATACTTTATCTAGCTCAGTCGAATCTGTCAATTTTGGCTTCGCTCCTCACTTCTTCTATGCCTAGACAATAATGCACCTCACCAAGATCTTTCATGTCCAACTCTGTGGACAGTTGAGTTGGGGGGACTGCGTCAAATTGATTAATTCTTTGCTCATGGACCCAACCAGAGGGCTTGCAGCAGATGCAGGATTTTATTTATATATGTAATTACGCAATCTCATCAGTTCTCAAATAATTGGATCGAATTCTAGCAATTCTTCCAGTCGTTCTTTCTTTATTTTATATATGTCGGTACGACGCTTTTGATTATTTTCTATCTAGTGACCGAAAGCGCTGGATTTATTCCCCAGAGCAGCAAAGCAATGCGAGAAAGCAGTAAAAGAAGCACCATGATGTTGTACAGCACAGGAAGGAATTCGTGGGTGAGCCCAGCACAGGCCAGAATACTTCCCCATGAATTAACTATCTCTCTCCAACTCTCATAATAGGGGAGCTTACTAGTCAGGAAGGAAAGGAAGCACCAAGGGAAGGAAACTATTGACTCTATCTCCAACCAAGGGAAGGAAGGTCAGGTCCCCGTTCTATCTCCTTGAAGTTCTTACTTATTTATCTCTTTCCGCACGGATTCGTGTGCCGCACAGGAAGGAATTTGTGTGCCGCACTGAAGAGTTCGTCCTACTCCTTATATGCGGGCGGAAGATACAAGGCAAAGCAGTGAGAGACTCTCTGGAAAGGGGCCAATCGGAACCCAACCGAAAGAGGCTCAGCTTCAACAGCGGGAAATAAGGCTCTAGAGGAGGAGGGGATCGAGGAAGAACCAGCAGCGGTTCGGAATCCAAACCTGACAGCGATAAATCAAGGTCGAGGTCAAGGTATAAAAGAGAAGACAGACGCTGCAGGGGAACCGAGTCCGGAGAAGAGTGGGCAGAAAGCAGGCCGAACGATCCTGATTAGAAAGAAAGAAGGTAACAATAAGCCGATGATCCTGATCCAGATAAGGATAAGAGGAGGCAGTCTGCAGATGACCCAGAGATGAAGAATAGGAAGGATGAAAATCACGCATGTGTAGGGTGTTTGTCCTTTAGGCGGCGCGTTTGAACTAAACAAGGCATGTCATTCTCCTTAACAGTCGAGCACTCCGTTCCTTCTCTGCGGATGCCGGATCTTCCGGTCATGAATCATATACGTAATATCACTCCCAAGAGCATTTGAAATAGAACCTTCCCAGGGGCAAGCGAAATTGGACGTCCCAGAAGCAAGCAGTGAGTGAGAGAATAGGTCCTCCCAGAAGCATAGTCCCAATTTGGGTCGGTGAGCCAGAAACAAAAGCAATAGACTAGGTCATTCAGTATGGATTTTGAGGCATATAAAGATGATCTTTAACTATGGCATGGCAGTAGGCAACGATGAGTAACAGATCATATAAGGCCACAAAGTGTTTCTACAGCACTAGAGAATTACCATTGACGGTTTATCTCGGGCACTCGCCAAGGCATTTGACGGCGTTCCAACCTATTGCTGGAACG